TGATTATTTTCTAACTGGGATAACGGAATTAATTGTGTTAATGCTAAACAAATATCTTCAGTTGTAAATTCTCTTTTTTCATAAAAAGCATGGTACATTGCTTCAATAATACTTTGACGAATTTCTGCACCCGAGAATGCTTCCGAAAGTTGAGCTAATTTTGAATAATCAAACGATTCCCATCTATTTGGCCGAAATTCTTGAATATGAATTTTGAAAATTTGTTCTCGCTCTTGCTTTTGCGGTAAATCTAAGAAAAAAATTTCATCAAAGCGACCTTTTCGAATAATTTCTAATGGCAAAAGATCAACATTATTTGCTGTTGCAACAACAAAAACTGGTTTTGTTTTTTCTGATAACCAACTTATAAATGTTGCTAATACACGATTACTGGTACCACTATCTCCTGTACTAGAATTATTACTAAAAGCTTTATCAATTTCATCAATCCATAAGATACAAGGTGAAATTGTTTCGGCCACCTCAATCATTTGTCGAAGGCGAGATTCGGATTCACCAACAATTCCTCCAAAAAGTTTACCAACATCTAATTTTAATAAAGGTAATTGCCACTCATTGCCGATAGCTTTAGCAGTTAAAGACTTTCCTGTACCTTGAATTCCAACAAGTAATAACCCACGTGGAGTTGGTAATCCATAATTTGATGCTTGAAGACCGAAAGAAGTTTTCCGTTTTTTTAACCAATTTTTTAAATTATCAACTCCCCCAATTTTAGAAATCGTTTCATCTACTGACCAATATTCTAAGATTTCTGTTTGACTAATAATTTGTTTTTTTTCATTTAATAAGAGTTTTATACTATTTTCATCAATTGTTTTATAAGTAGCAATAATTTTTGATAAAACACGTCTAATACGTTCCAGTGACAAACCTTGACATGCTCTTGTTAAATTTTCTAAAATTTGTTGATCAATATCAATATTTAATGATTCAATTAATCGTTTTAATTCGTAATTAATTTCACTTTCAATTGGTAATTGAAATTGTAAAATTGTAATTAAATCAGACAATTCTTTTGGAATAGTTAACTCTGATCCAACAATAATAACTGTTTTTGGTTGAAGTTTTAAAATTCTACTTATATTTTTTAATTTTCTTGAAATTGAAACATCTGTTAAAAATCTATTAAAATCTTTTAATAAAAATAAAGCAGGAGTTTGGGCGGTTAAACGTTCAATAAGTTCAAGTGCCTGGACTGGATTTCGCTTTGCAAATCCCTCATTATTTGGATTGTTTGTATAACCATCAATAAAATCCCAACTATAAATACTTCGATTTAAACTTGTTTTAATATATTTGCGGATAATATACTCTACTCGGTCTTCTTCAATTGTATTAATATAAATTATGGGATACCTAGCTTTTAATAAAAGTGTTAATTCATCAGTAAATTTCATAAAATTGTTCGATCAAAATTCTATTTAATAAATTACTATTATATTAATTTTACATAAAAAATGTTTATTATTAGAGTAAACAAAACTCATTCACTCTAATAATTAATTTCTTTAACGTGGGATTGCTAATTTTTTTCGACCTTTTTTTCTTCGATTTCGTATTATTTTTCTTCCTTGAGCTGTTGCCATACGAGCACGAAAACCTGATACTTTTAAAACAGACGAACGAGTTTTATTTGATAGAGTACGTTTTGTCATAAATATATATATATGTATATTTTTTTAATCTAATGCATTTTTATAAGATAAAGGAATGTAAAAAATCCCGAATTAATAAATGTCTTATTATTATATTTCTATTTTGGAATAAATTATAAGCTTCTTCTTTAAATTCAAATAATGGATTGCGTTGTCCATAACTTCTCCACCCTACTGCATCACGTAATAATGAAATTTTTTGTAAATGTTCTTTCCACGCAATATCTGTATAATAAAGAATAATTGTACGTTCGAAGGATCTTATTAAACCAACTTGACATATTTCAAATTCTAGGACTTTTGATTCATACGATAACCAAAATTCTTGAAATAAGTAAGTTTTTAATTCAAATGAATCTATGTTATTTAAATCACCAGTTAAACTTACTAACCTTGTTTTAAAAAGTTCTTCAATTAGAAAACTGCTTTTTATAACTTTTGGATCTTTTAATAAATTTATAATATCTTTAATAACTTGTTCACCATAAGCTAAAATTGTTTCTCTGAGGGATTGGCTTTCTAAAAGTTTTCTTCGCTCATAATAGACGATATTACGTTGTTTATTTAATATATCATCATAATCAAATAAGTATTTTCGTCCATCATAATCTCTTTCTTCTACTCGTTTTTGAGCAGCATCTAAACTTTTCGTTAATAAATTTGATTCTAATGGTAGATCATCTAAAAGTTGGTTTTGCATAAAATTTTGGAGTTTTGAACTTCCAAAATTTCGAAATAATGAATCTTCTAAGCTTAAGAAAAATCTAGAAGTTCCTGGGTCACCTTGTCTTCCACATCTACCACGTAATTGATTGTCTATCCGACGGGAATTATTTCGTTCAGTCCCAATTATATAAAGTCCGCCTAAATTTTTAACAATTTTGTTATTAATACTTTGATTTTTTTTCTCAAATTTTATTAATTCATTTAATAAAAATTTAATTGAACATTGATAAGGGATTTTAGGAATTCGAATTTGATCGATTTCGTTTAAAAATTTCAAAATCTCAGTTGATGATAAACTTAAAAATGTAGAATCATAAAGTAACGTAGTTAGAACACTTAAAAACTTTTGTGAAGTAAAAATTAGATCATTTGTTAGGCTAAAAGTCTTATTTAAGTCTATTGAATTTGTGGTACGTTCACTAGAATTTTTATACGAAACTAAAATATTATAAAGCTGTTTTCGGACTTTAAATGTAATGTTTCCCCCTAGAATAATATCTGTTCCCCGGCCTGCCATATTTGTCGCAATTGTAATACTCCCAATTTCTCCAGCTTGTGCTACAATCTCTGATTCTCGTTTTACATTTTCTGGTTTTGCATTTAACAATTGGTACGACAATTGATACTCTTTTAATAGATCAGCTAACATTTCTGAACTTTCAACAGTTGTTGTACCAATTAATATCGGTTGTTTTGTTTTTGCAATAGATTTGCACTCTTTTGCAATAGCAGTCCATTTTGTTAAACTATCTTTATAAACAAAGTCTGGCAAATCTTTACGGAGATTTGGCCGGGCGGTAGGTATTTCTTCTACTGGTAAATTATAAATTTTTTCAAATTCTACTTCAGATGTTTTAGCAGTTCCGGTCATACCTGATAATTTGGGATATAACAGGAAAAAATTTTGATAAGTGATAGATGCCGCTGTTTCTGTGTTCTGTCTAATTGGAACCCTTTCTTTTGCTTCAACAGCCTGATGTAAACCTTCATTCCATCTTCTATCTGGCATAATCCGGCCAGTAAACTCATCAACAATAATAATTTGATTGTTTTGAACAATATAATGTACATTTCGAAAGAATAAAGCAGTCGCTTTAATTGCACTTAAAATATACGGAATCCAAGGATCATTCGGATTATATAAATCTTCAACTTGTAAGATTTTTTCAATTTGAGCTGTTCCTTGTTCAGTTAAAATAATATTTCTATTCTTTTCATCGACCTTAAAATGAACATTAACCTCCAGATATTCCGCAACTTCTGCTGCAACAATGTATTTATCTATACAAGTTTCTACCGCTTGAGAAATAATTAATGGAACTTGTGCTTCATCAATAAAGATTGAATCAACTTCATCTACAATACAATAATTAAAAGGTGGTAGAACTACTTGGCTCAAATTCGATGCCATATTATCACGGAGATAATCAAAAGCTACTTCATTATTTGTTACATAAGTAATATCAGCTTTATAGTTTTGTTGTCGCTCTAAAAAGGCCATATCTTCTTGAATTAAACCAGTATCTAATCCTAAAAATCTATAGATTTGTCCCATTGAAATTTGATCACGACTTGCTAAATAATCATTTACCGTAACAATATGAACACCTTTATTTGTTAAAGCATTTAAATAGGCTGGTAAGGTTGCAACTAATGTTTTCCCTTCACCAGTTCGCATTTCACTAATTTCCCCACTATTTAAAACTAAGCCTCCAATTAATTGAACATCAAAATGTCGAAGACCTAAAGTTCGTAAGCTTGCTTCTCTTGTAATGGCAAAAGATTGAGCAATTAATGAGTCTAAATCTTGTTCTTGTTGATATTGTTTTTTTAATTGAAATGTTTTATTTCTTAGGTCTGCATCAGTTAATGTTTTTAAATTGTTTTCGAGAGCATTAATTTGATTAATTAATACTTGATATTTGTTTGTGACTGAGTCTTTAATAAAGGGATTTTTTAGCATTTTGAAAAATTTATAAAGTTCTACTAAGTAACAATATTTACTCGCTTATGTTGAGTGTCTTTATAATCAAATTTTACAGTCCCATCAACTAATGCAAATAAAGTGAAATCTTTTCCATACCCAACATTAGCCCCAGGCTTAAATTTCATCCCTCTTTGACGGATTAAAATACTCCCAGCTTTAACTTTTTCACCCCCAAATCTTTTAACGCCTAGGCGTTTAGCATTTGAATCACGTCCATTTTTTGTACTACCTGCACCTTTTTTATGTGCCATCTTTATATTCCTTAAGTATTTTTAATTTATATTTATTTCTTCAATAAGAACTCGAGTTAAATCTTGTCTGTGTCCTTGTTTTTTACGAGTTTTTTTCTTAGGGCGCATTTTATATACAATAGTTTTACGACTACGTAAATGTTCTAAAATCTTTCCTTTAACTTTTACACTCTCTAAATAAGGTTTTCCTATTAAAAGATCACCATCATTATTAACTAGTAAAACTCTATTTAGTATAATTTCTTTTCCCAGTTCTGTTGGAATACGGTTTAGATCGTAATATTTTCCTGTTTCAATCCAAAATTGTCTTCCGCTAATTTCTACAATTGCGTATTTCATAATTTAGAAGATTTTCTATTTTTATAAAATAATAGTACAAAATAAAAATCACTTAAGTCAACTTTAATTAGAACTAGATAAATTTATAAATTTTTAAGTAACCATAATTCATTATAAAAAAAATCAAAAGCTTTAGACCTATGTGAATCGGTATTTGTAATGAGTGATAATGTTCGAGTTATTCTAATATTTTCGATCGTTATAATTTCAACTGTTTTTAATTCAATTTCTTTTTCTATCGCGGATGACGAGACAAATGCAGCCCCTAGACCAAGACTAACGGCTGTCTTTATAGCTTCAATAGAATTTAATTCCATAATTACATTAAATTGTTTAGTTCGAATATTGTTTTGAATGAGAATATTATCAATAAATTTATGAATTGTAGAATTTGAATTTAATGTTATAAAGTTTAAATGATAAAGATCTTCTTGGCTAATTTTTTTTCTTTTTTTTCTTGCAAATGGATGTGACTTAGGGATTATTAAAATTAATTCATCTTCAACAAAATCTTCAATTTCTAAATTTTTTTTTAAACCAGCTGGAATATCTCCTCCAACAATGGCAATATCGATAATTCGATCAGCAACTTTTTTTGCAATAATTCGAGTTGAATCAATATCAATATTTAGAGTAATTTGTGGATAACTTTGAGCAAATAAAGTTAAAACACGGGGCATTAAATATGCACCAATAGTTTGACTGGCACCTACTTTTAAATTTCCTCGTTCGCCATCTTTTAAATCATTTAACGCTCGACAACTTTCTTCACATAAAGCAAGTATTCGTTCGGAATATTGAAGAAAAACATTACCTGCTTCAGTTAAAGATATTTTATTGCCGGTTCGATTTAATAATAATATACCTAAACGGTTTTCTAAAGTTTTAATTTGTTTACTTAAAGAAGGTTGCGAAACAAATAAAATTTCAGCGGCTTGAGTAAAACTTTTTTCGGAAGCGATAGCTTTAAAAATACGTAATTGTTGTAGAGTAAATGGAAGAACCATATAACAAATATTCAAAAAATTAATTAAACAATTTTAAAAATGCGGATGGAGAGACTCGAACTCTCAAAACAAAAGTTACTAGGACCTAAATCTAGCGCGTCTACCAATTTCGCCACATCCGCTAATATGATATTATCAAATAAAATCTATAAATTAAGATTTATTTTTTCATTAATAATACGAAAATTTCAAATTTTCTTAATATATGGTTAATTTTATACTAAGAAAATTTTAAAATTATTCATCGACATAAAGACGATATACAAAACTTGTAGTTTTACCCCGTAATATTGACTTGGCTAATGATAAAGATTTTTGTGCAGATTTCGCTGCTTTTTTTTTCCAATTAGCTTTACGACTATTCTTTTTTGCTTTTGATGTCCGTTTTTTAGGTACAGCCATGACTTTTTAATTCTTTTATCTTTAATTCAGATAGTTTGTTAAGTTATTGTACAAAATAGAATTTAATTTGTCTAGATTTGTGCAGATTACGTTTAAGAAATCCATTAAAAATTTAACTAATTAAATTAAAAAAATTTGTAAATCTTTAACCATAATAATTACAAGACTATTTTTGGTTTTTCTAGCCTTGTAATTATTTTTTAACGTGATAAACGTTGAATTTGTTGAATTGCTAAACGACCAATATTAAACAAAGCCCATGATGCTGCTACTAAAACAGGCGCAGCGATTACTAGTAAACGAGTATCCATAACTGATAATCCTCTAGAAATGTTAAAAATTTAAATACAGAAAATAATGTTAATCACTAGTATTATACTTAATATTATATATAAAACTTTAAATATTTTTAAGAATTTACATAATAACCCTTGTGTTAATAATAGTTAACAACTCAATTAACATTATTAATTAATTTTATTATCTAGTTGAGTAAACTTGGCACTAATTTTTTAATCAATGGTAAAGTAAATTCTAAATAAGTTTCGATAAGATATTTTTTAATTGTATTGCCTTCGTCATTCGACCCAAGTTTAAGTAGATCTCGTAATTTAACAACTATACACCATGTAAATACATTTACACCCCCCTATAACACTGGGCTAAAATCAAACTGAAAATAAGTCGGTTCTAGTTATTAAGACGGAAGATAAAAAAAATATTTCCCGTTAAATTAATGAAGGGGTCAAAGAATAAAATATACCCATAAGGGGCGTTTATACCTAATTACACAGACTTAACAGGTTGAGTAGGGGATTATTAAAATTAAGCTATTATACTTTAATACATTAATAATTATTTCTATGTTTACACAAATTTTATTATCAATTGAAATTGATTGGTATAGCAATTAGATTATCACCATTAAGAAATTCTCCATTGGCGAAAATAATAATTACAAGTACAGAAGGAGAAAACGTTAGATCTAATTATTGAATCGCTTACTTATCTATTTCCAGGTGTCGATTATTTAAAACTTTGGCATTGAACTATCTTCCCAGGAGGTCCCCCCCCAAGTATTGTCGTCGATTTATAACGTTTCACAACTGAGTTCGAGATGGATCAGTGTGGTTCCGCTCAGTACACTAAAAACACCAAAGCAAAAAATCTTTAAGATATTTCTAATATCTTAAAGATTTAAAAAATTCAAGTCCTCGGTCTATTAGGACATCTCAGCACATACATTACTGTACTTACACTTAATGCCTATCAAACGGTTAGTCTTACCGTGACCTTACTCACTTTCGTGATGAGAATACTTATCTTGAGGTGGGCTTCCCACTTAGATGCTTTCAGCGGTTATCCACTCCATACATAGCTACCCAGCGTTTACCGTTGGCACGATAACTGGTACACCAGAGGTATGTCCTTCTCGGTCCTCTCGTACTAAAGAAGGCTCCTCTCAATATTCTAACGCCTACACCGGATATGGACCGAACTGTCTCACGACGTTCTGAACCCAGCTCGCGTACCGCTTTCATGGGCGAACAGCCCAACCCTTGGGACGTACTACCGCCCCAGGATGCGATGAGCCGACATCGAGGTGCCAAACCTCCCCGTCGATGTGAACTCTTGGGGGAGATCAGCCTGTTATCCCTAGAGTAACTTTTATCCGTTGAGTGACGGCCTTTCCACTCAGTACCGTCAGATCACTAAGACCGACTTTCGTCCCTGCTCGACTTGTAGGTCTCACAGTCAAGCTTCCTTATGCCTTTACACTCTAGATACGATTTCTAACCGTTCAGAGGAAACCTTTGTACGCCTCCGTTACCGTTTAGGAGGCGACCGCCCCAGTCAAACTGCCCGCCTGAAACTGTTCTTTGACCAGATAATGATACAAAGTTAGAAATCTAACATTACAAGAGTGGTATCTCACTGATGGCTCCAATAATCCCGCAAGATTACAATCAACGCCTCCCACCTATACTGCGCGAATAAAGTCCAATTTCAATTTCAAGTTACAGTAAAGCTTCATAGGGTCTTTCTGTCCTGGTGCAGGTAGTCCGCATCTTCACAGACAAGTCTATTTCACCGAGCCCCTCTCCGAGACAGTATCCAAATCATTACGCCTTTCGTGCGGGTCGGAACTTACCCGACAAGGAATTTCGCTACCTTAGGACCGTTATAGTTACGGCCGCCGTTCACCAGGGCTTCAGTTATCAGCTTCGCAAGTGCTAACCAACTTCTTTAACCTTCTGGCACTGGGCAGGCGTCAGCCCCCATACATCGTCTTGCGACTTAGCGGAGACCTGTGTTTTTGATAAACAGTTGCTTGGATCTTGTTATTGCAACCTTATAAATAAGGCACTCCTTCTCCCGAAGTTACGGAGTTATTTTGCCGAGTTCCTTAGAGAGAGTTATCTCGCGCCCCTTAGTATACTCTACCTACCCACCTGTGTCGGTTATGGTACAGGCATTTTTTATTTATGACAGTGCAAGCTTTTCTTGGAAGTATGACATACACTACTTCGACGCCTTAGCGTCTCGTATTCACGTCTCAACTCAAAGCGTTTTCGCCGCTTCTCAACATCTCGAACGTTTAAACCGGTAAAACCAATATCCGGCTAGCTTAGCCTTCTCCGTCCCTCGATATCAATAAAAAACGGTACGGGAATATTAACCCGTTGTCCATCGACTACGCTTTTCAGCCTCGCCTTAGGTCCTGACTTACCCTCCGCGGACGAGCCTTCCGGAGGAAACCTTGGGTTTTCGGGGTATAGGATTCTCACCTATATTTTCGTTACTCAAGCCGACATTCTCACTTCTGCTTCGTCCATATCCGCTTACGCTAATACTTCGACCTACAACAGAACGCTCCCCTACCGATATATAAATATATATCGCACAGTTTCGGCAAATTACTTAGTCCCATACATTTTCGGCGCAGGTTTACTCGATCAGTGAGCTATTACGCACTCTTTAAAGGATTGCTGCTTCTAAGCAAACCTCCTGATTGTTTATGCACTCCCACCTCCTTTACCACTTAGTAATTATTTAAGGGCCTTAACTGGTGCTCTGGGCTGTTTCCCTCTTGACAATGGAGCTTATCCCCCACAGTCTTACTGGTGAACTATACATTTAGTATTCTTAGTTTGCAACGATTTGGTACCGAATTACCAGCCCGCATACTTAACAGTGCTTTACCCCTAAATTATAACATTCACCGCTGCGCCAAAACGCATTTCGGGGAGAACCAGCTAGCTCCGAATTCGATTGGCATTTCACCCCTAACCACAATTCATCCGCTGATTTTTCAACATCAGTCGGTTCGGTCCTCCACTTAGTATTACCTAAGCTTCAACCTGACCATGGTTAGATCATCCGGGTTCGGGTCTATAACTAGTGACAAACGCCCTATTCAGGCTCGCTTTCACTGTGGCTTCAGTATTCACTACTTTAACCTGCCACTAACTATAAGTCGCCGGCTCATTCTTCAACAGGCACGCAGTCAGACGTTTTAGTCGTCCTCCTACTGCTTGTAAGTTTATGGTTTCATGTTCTTTTCACTCCCCTCCCGGGGTTCTTTTCACCTTTCCCTCACGGTACTGTTTCACTATCGGTCATTCAGGAATATTTAGCCTTACGAGGTGGTCCTCGCAGATTCACACGGAATTTCACGTGCTCCATGCTACTTGGGATACAATTGAATTGGTTCAATTTTCGAGTACAAGACTTTCACTTTCTATGGTTAAGTATTCCAAACTTATTCCTCTAATCGTTCCATTGATTCTTTTATTACTGTCCCACTACCCTTAATTGATAATTAAGTTTAGGCTAATCCCGTTTCGCTCGCCGCTACTCAGGGAATCGTTTTTACTTTCTTTTCCTCTAGGTACTAAGATGTTTCAATTCTCTAGGTTTGCTCTTTCTTATCTATGAATTCAATAAGTAGTTAAAAAGTTGCCTCATTCGGAAACCTCCGGATCATAGCTTGTTTCCAGCTCCCCGAAGCGTATCGTCGGTAACCACGTCCTTCATCGCTTCTGAATGCCAAGGTATCCCCCATAAACTCTTAGTTCCTTGAATTTAACACGGAAACTAATAATTTTAGTTTTAATATATGAATTTAAAATACAATTATTACTATTTTAAATTTGGAGGTAAGCGGAGTCGAACCGCTGACAACCGCCGTGCAAAGGCGGTGCTCTACCAACTGAGCTATACCCCCGCTGGGCCATTCTGGATTTGAACCAGAGACCTCACCCTTATCAGGGGTGCGCTCTAACCAACTGAGCTAATAGCCCTTTGAATCTTTAGATTCAAAGTATTGTTATCGACCAAAATTTTTAAAATCTTTTTAAAAAAGGAGGTGATCCAACCGCACCTTCCAGTACGGTTACCTTGTTACGACTTCACCCCAGTCACTAATTCTACCTTAGGCACCCTCCTCCAAACGGTTAGAGTAATGACTTCGGGTATAACCAGCTTCCATGGTGTGACGGGCGGTGTGTACAAGGCCCGGGAACGAATTCACCGCTGTATGGCTGACCAGCGATTACTAGCGATTCCACCTTCATGTAGGCGAGTTGCAGCCTACAATCCGAACTTAGAACGAGTTTATAGATTAGCTAGTCTTTGCAGATTTGCATCTCATTGTCTCGCCCAATGTAGCACGTGTGTAGCCCAGGGTGTAAGGGGCATGCTGACTTGACGTCATCCCCACCTTCCTCCGGTTTATAACCGGCAGTCTTTTTAGAGTTCCATAAAAGGCAACTAAAAACAAGGGTTGCGCTCGTTGCGGGACTTAACCCAACATCTCACGACACGAGCTGACGACAGCCATGCACCACCTGTGTATACGCTCCAAACGGCACTTTCTTCTTTCAAAGAAATTCGTATCATGTCAAACCCTGGTAAGGTTCTTCGCGTTGCATCGAATTAAACCACATGCTCCACCGCTTGTGCGGGCCCCCGTCAATTCCTTTGAGTTTCACACTTGCGTGCATACTTCCCAGGCGGGATACTTAACGCGTTAGCTTTGATACTGCACAGGTCGATCTGTTCAACATCTAGTATCCATAGTTTACAGCTAGGACTACTGGGGTATCTAATCCCATTTGCTACCCTAGCTTTCGTCTCTGAGTGTTAGTAATAGCCCAGTAAAGTGCTTTCGCCATCGGTGTTCTTTCCAATATCTACGCATTTCACCGCTCCACTGGAAATTCCCTTTACCTCTACTATACTCTAGTCTAATAGTTTCGACTGCGATTTTGAAGTTGAGCCTCAAGATTTAACAGTTGACTTATCAAACCACCTACAGACGCTTTACGCCCAGTGATTCCGGATAACACTTGCATCCTCCGTCTTACCGCGGCTGCTGGCACGGAGTTAGCCGATGCTTATTCTTCAGGTACACGTCATTTTATTCCTCCCTGAAAAAAGAGGTTTACAACCCATAGGCAGTCTTCCCTCACGCGGTATTGCTCCGTCAGGCTTTCGCCCATTGCGGAAAATTCCCCACTGCTGCCTCCCGTAGGAGTCTGGACCGTGTCTCAGTTCCAGTGTGTCTGATCGTCCTCTCAAACCAGATACTGATCGTCGCCTTGGTAAGCTCTTACCTTACCAACAAGCTAATCAGCCGCGAGCTTCTCTTTAGGCGAATAAATATAAATCCATTTCACTCGAAAGCATATGGGGTATTAGCATTCGTTTCCAATTGTTATCCCCCTCCTAAAGGCAAATTCTCACGTGTTACTCACCCGTCCGCCACTAGAGTTAAAAACTCTCGTACGACTTGCATGTGTTAGGCATACCGCCAGCGTTCATCCTGAGCCAGGATCAAACTCTCTTAAAATATCCATAATTTAGTTTTTATTTATCACTTGAATGTGAGAAGTAAATCTAAATAATATTATACCATGTTCTAAATATTATTACTTCATTAATTAAAAATATAATTAAATATTTAATTTAAATATATTTAATTATACTAATCTATTCATAATATACAGTTTCAAACAAATAGTTATTGAAATAATTCAGCAATTTTATCAAATCCAATTACTATTCACACATCTTAAAAATTTTTTAAGGAGAAAACCTATGCATTTTCACGGTCTTTCTAGAGGCACATAAGCCGAGAAGATACCAACTGATCCAGTATTTAAACGAGTTACAAAAACTATTGTGATCCTGCTGCCAACCTTGTTCTTAATTAGCCTAATGTTTGCTGATGAAATTTCGGCGAAAGTTGTAGACGGCTCTTATATTATTAAAAAGTTAGTAAAGCGCGCAAATTGACTGGAATAATAAAGAAAGCCATTAAATTGTGTGCAATGGAACAAGTATGCAGAAATGGGATCGATAGAACTGTTAATCCGACAACACCCAGGTCTTGGCCATTTACGTCAACTACTTCTTGCTGTTCATATTATGCGAAGTGCTTGGCTTGCATTTATTTCGAGTAATTGTAGAAGATGATTAATAAAACCATTTTGACTTTCGAAAAGTAAATAAGTTTATTTACTTTTCGAAAGTCAAAATGGTTTTAGTCGTTTAGATTTATATAAAATTTCACCCACCTAACATTAAAACCCAATCGAATACCGAATTATTTATTTTTCCTTTTGATCATTAAAACCTAGAAATTTTATCAAAATTTTATATATTACTTAAATAAGGTCTAAAAAATGCTTAGAAGAAGTAATAATAGAATTTACAAAAGTTGTTGAATCTAATATAGGACTTGCTTCAGAACCTGAAAGTAATGGTTGAAAATTTATACCAAATTGGCTATAGTTTTTTTCCATAAAATTTAATATATCTGGACGTTCAGAATACCAAAATTCTCTAAGATCCAAAGGTATTGGATATTTATACCATAAATATGGTAAATAATGAAATTGTATAACATCTTTCAACTCGCCATCAATTAACATTTTAACTTTATTTCCTTCACTTGGTAAAAATGGCATAGTGAAAACTAAATGATTGACAGAATCGGCAATTTTTCCAATCAACATAGCTAAAAAGGTTGGGACTAAATCAATTCCTACAACACATGGTAATATTCCAGCTAACCCATCGTAAATCCAATCTACAAAATCAACTGCAAATACCCAAGGGTAAGTATAAGGATTAATTGCAAGCATCCAAAATAATGTTGTCCGAATACTAACAATGGCTCCGTAAAGTAATACAACATAAAAGAATACATCTCGGCACAATTCTAAATTAGAATGATCAACTGTTATATTCAAATGAATTTGGATATATCCTGATAACCAGTCAGGAAGAAAGTACATGTTTCTATAATTTTCAACATAAAAATTATAATACCCTTCTGCTTTATGTTGATAAAAGTGTTTTTCAATTGGCATTGTATAAGGAAAGGTGCCAAATAATGCTTCCGTTAAAGTTTCAGGACGTTGTACTTGGTTAGGCGGTATATCTGTAATATGTTTAGGCAATAAATCTTGACTTGTTAATTGATCCCGTGCTTTCGGGTCTAATGGAAAAATTGGCATTCCAGGAACATCTGGATACCCTAAAAACTTAGCAATGGAATCAAAAACTACTGTACATCCATCAAAAACTAGTTTTTGTACTTCTTTGATACGGTTGTTAAAAACCATTTTAATTTTATTAAATGAATTTGTTTATTTTATTAGTAATATTATATAGAATAGTTTATAGTAGAATAATAGCATTGCTAATTACATATTTATTATGTGTGCTAACAATCTCGGTATAAACTTGTGAGTTAGATGTGATCTAGTATTCACTATAACTTATAGATTAAAATACTCTATTTCTAAATTCTAGAAGCATACCAAATATATTGATTTTGTAAAATAACTAGCCAGTCATTGAAAATTCGCGATAACTTCTTCATATATTAATAAGTTCTCAGATCAAAAGAAAGAAGCGCGGTCTGCTTAATTATAAAAGTAATTAGTTTGATTTTATATATAAAATAATAAAATGAAGAGTACAAGTTGATAATTTTGAGCTAAATCTATTCAGTTTCTAAAATATTTTTTAGTTAATGTCTTACATTAGTAAGAAAATTAGAGAGTATAAACATTATTATTTGTTTATATTCTCTAATTAAATAATTAGTATAATTCATCTTCTTGATGAACTAAGATAGTACAGTCTGATTTTGGATATGCAATACAAGTTAAGACAAAACCAGCACTCATTTGATCATCATCTAAAAATGTTTGTTCAGATTGATCAATTTCACCATCTGTCACTTTACCAGCACATGTAGAACAAGCACCAGCACGGCATGAATAAGGTAAATCAATTCCTGATTCCTCTGCGGCATCTAAAACAAATACATCATCATTACAATCAATTGTTGTATTGATATCATGTTCTTCACTAATTAATGTTACTTTGTAAGTAGCCATTTGATTCCTTAATTTTAAATAACTGGAAAGCAAAATTTAAAAAATTTCTATTTTTGCTTAACTAACTTATATTATACTACCATACTTTGAATTAAATAAAAAGAACTTTTTAACTCTATTCAAATTTTTGTTTTAAACGACTTGCCTTTCCGCGTAGGTTTCGTAAATAATATAATTTTGATCGACGAACTTTTGCATGCCGTATTATTTCGATTGAAGCAACTTTTGGAGAATGGATTAAAAAAATTCTTTCAATCCCAATTCCTTGAAGTACCTTTCTTACTGTTATAGTAGTATTTATTGAACTATTTTTTTTAGCAATTACTGTCCCTTCATAAAATTGAACTCGTTCTTTATTTCCTTCAATAATTTTAACACCAAGTTTTACAGTATCTCCAATTTGAATTTTTGGAATATTGGGCTTAATGAAATTCTGATGCAAATTATCTATTGCTTTTTGATTATTTAAATTAAGCATAAAATTGTAATATAGGACTCTATTAATTAATTAATCTTTATATTACAATTTTATCATTAAAAAAACAATATTAAAAATTCTTCATTTGCATTCGACTGGGTTCGAACCAGTGATGTTCCATAGGAAAACGGATTATGAGTCCGGTGCCTTCAACCACTCGGCCACGAATGCTTATTGGAACTGATGGGAATTGAACCCATGTCCATCTAATGTCCAGTAATATAAGTACTTACAGGTTTAGTTCAAAAAACTTGAACAGTCTTTAAAATTTAAATTTATTCTAAACTATAAACTAAATAAAAGTCTAGCTATAGCGAAAAAATATTTAATAACCAAAGTTAAGTGATTAAACTGCGAAATTTAAAATAGTTGAATAATTTTTTGGTTTTACTATTTTAAAGATAAAAGGCATTATATTATTAGCATTTATTAATAATTTAGTCTTTTTTACAAAGAGTACAAACTTTGACCTGACGTATATTAATAACTATTAAATGTCGAAACCAAATCAGCCCCTAAACTAGTTTTTACAAAAAAAATAGTATTTTCAAGATTTGAATCAAAAAAAACAATAAGCATGAAGGGAATCGAACCCCCGACTTTCAGAATCGGAATCTGATGCTCTATCCACTGAGCTACATGCTTTGTGAAATCTTATTATCTTATAGATTCGATTTTTAAAAATCGAACCTATATTAAACTTTTAGAAGTAAATTTTACCTCCACCCCATTTTTCAGCAACAATTTTAGGTTGTAACATAATATGACCTGCAATTGCATATAAATCATCATCTGTTAAAGAACGCATACGGGGATAAATATCAGCACTTTTAATACTTGGATGAATTTCAGCAATAGATTCTAAACCATCATAAGTTGTAGGATTTTTTAAAAAATCTACTAGTGAACTGATGTTATCACGACGTGGTGTTGCTAAACTTAAAGCTTCTGGATCTAAACCAACGTTTGGGTTTGTTTTTGTAATCCCACCCGTATGACATGCACCACATGTAGTATTATATAAACGTTTACCACGCTTAACTTGTTCTGGTGTTAAAACAGTTGTTTTTCCTGAAGAATCAACAGCAACTGTTCTTGTTGCTTCATCTAAATCAATTGCCGATGCACTTACTACAAAAAGATTGAAAATGCAAAACAAAATACAAGCACAAAATTTTGAATATGTTTTAAACATAAAATAACAAGATTGTTTACAAAATTGAAACCAAGAATAAATATGGATATTAATTAATTTTTTTTATTTTCTTCAATGTCACGAAGTGTTAGCATAGCTAAAACTCCCCGTAGACGAATATTTTCCCATCCAGCTGCCAATACTGCTGTTATTACTAATACTTGACTAAATAAAAGAATCGGGTCTAATCGCCATCCATGAATAACTAATATTCCACTATATAATAAACCAATAGTTGCAAAAAAAATATCTTCATCTCTTGCAACTTCAGGTTTAACTAGTCGAAGGAAATATAATATTATTACTGATGATCCCAAAATAAAACCTAACAAAACATTTGGGCTAAAAACAAAATTTAACATAATATCTTTTCTCCGTTTTATTAGATTATTTTACATTTTTGAATCATAATTCCTAAGATATTTTAAATTTTAATTTATAGAAACCATAGTTTAATAAACTAATGAAAGTATACTATATTTTTAAATTTATTTTTATTAATTAAGTATTAAAAATGATCGTGTTATGAACGTTCTAGACGATCATTTTTACTAATAATAATTAAAGCGATACCAATAGCTGATAAAACTAAAGCACCTGCTGTTAAACTCGCGATAAAATTTGCTAATGAAGTTGTCATTTCTAATTCCGTTTTAGTTTAAATTAAAAATAGTAAAATTGACTACAATATTAATTGTATCAGTTTTTAGAAAAAAAAACATAAGAAATATTTTTATTGCTAATTTGTAGCATTATATTAATAGAAATGTTCTATAAAAATTAAAAATATGGTTTAGTGGTATACTTAAATAAAACAATTTATTTATTGTCAGTAAAAAGAAAAAATTTTAATAACTTAACGCCTCCAAAAATACTTCTATCAATTAAACGTAAAAAAAATTAATCAGATTCTAAGATCGCATAATACAAGAAAGAATCATCTGGAATAATAAGCTTCTTATTATTCCAGATGATGGCATTTTAGGACCAAACTCAGCAATAACTGGTTTAGGTCTTTCGTT